CGCTTTTTGACAAGCATTTGCTGCAGGAGTTCGTGTGAACCAAAACCCTATTAATAGATAGGAAGACATTCCAACCAATTCCCAAAAAATATAAATTTGTATCAAATTAGAACTAGTAACTAATCCCAACATCGAAGTACTGAAAAAACTCATATAAGCAAAAAATCTCAAGTATCCTTGATCGTGAGCCATATAATTATCACTATAAATAAGAACCATAATTCCAACAGTAGTGATTAACATTGACATAATAGAAGTAAGTGGATCGATCAAGTAGCCGAATTCTAAAGAAAAATCATTATCGAGGGTCCAAGACCATACATATTGATAGATAGAACTACTTTTTATTTGCTGAATAGACAGATTAGTTGAAAAAATCATGACTATACTTAACAATAAAATACTCGAAAAAGCCCACATACGACGGAGATTTTTTGTTGCTGTCGGAAAAAGAAGAAGTCCCACTCCTATTAACATAGGAACTGGAAGTGGAAGGAAAGGTATGATCCACGCATATTGATATGTCTGTTCCATAAAAAAAGTTTTTTAATTCTTAATTAATATTAATTGTTTCCGATTCACCGGATCTTACCTCTTTTTGAAAGGAGTCAATAAAAAAATAAAAATATGCACTAACTTAATAACTTAAATAGAAATAGAATTTTTGAATTTTTATTTCTTTTTATACTTATTCTTTAGAAGTTTCTGCTAAATACTTCAAATATTCAAATCAAGAAGTTACAATTGGTCAAATCATATGAAAAAAGCAGATTAATTACTAGTCTCCTTCGAATTTTCAAATTCAAGTTAAATTAGGCATATTTTTCGCGAATTTGACAAGTTACTAAAAAAAAAAAGAATATTCTTTTTTTTTTAGTAATAAAAATAGTTTATGCTATTTTCCCATATCTTTCACGCATCTTATGTATTCTTTTTGATTTGAGAATCAAAAATATTATCTAGAAAAGAAATACATAATGAATTGGCAAAGCGCAAATTTCTTTTGAACAATAGATGTCTTTCACATCCAGCTATACCAATGAGTAATCTCTTAATTTTTATTTAAATGGCAGTTCCAAAAAAACGTACTTCTGCATCAAAAAAGCGTATTCGTAAAAATTTTTGGAAAAGGAAGGGGTATTGGGCAGCGTTAAAAGCGTTTTCCTTAGGGAAATCTATTTCTACCGGGAATTCCAAAAGTTTTTTTGTGCAACAAACAAATAAAATAAGTAATAAAACATAACATGTTACAATAATCTGAATCGGTTTGACTCAAAAATTGACTCATTTCGTTTCGAAAATAAAATTCCCGCTTTCCATTCCCTGTTGAGTTAATCAATAGGAAATGGAATTTGTTTCGCTCTTAGAATTAGAATAAGGATTTTTCTCTTTACCGTACTGAATTCAAAAAAAAAAAGAATCCTTTTTTTTTTGACAAAAAAACATAAGATACGTAATTGTCTTTTTAGTATATTTTCTCATTTCCAAGGTGGGGAGTATTATTTTCCCCATCAGCCTGTTTCTTATAATAATATAAGCAATAATATAAGAATATAAGGTTTTCTTTTTTCTCTAGATCCACGTTTTCTCTATAGAAAGGCGAGTAAAAAATCAAAATCATTGAAACTAATTGATTAAAATTCTAAACCTTTTTGTGCAACTTTCTTCTTTTTGGATTTTCTATGAATTCCTATATAGATTCCCATATATTTATTGCCATCAATCCACTCAAAAACACTTAAGAAATTTTTTTGGATAAATATGTGTCAATTTTTACTGATCCAAAATTTTTTTGTTCATTGATAAAATGGATTTTTTGGTTTCGATGTTTGAAATCAAATAAATCAAAAACAGTTCATTAAAACAAAACAAAAAGGTTTAGAATTTTTTTTGGGGGGTTCTATCCCTTAATTCATAGTTGGACTATCTAGTTTTCCAAGAGTTCAAGTCGAGGAGAGTCTAAAATACACACTAAAACTAAGAGCCTAAATTCAAATAATGAACCTTCAAATACCTATTTGAACGAATTTTTATTCATCAATTTGAATCTTTCCTAAAAAATATTGCAACAATTTAATTCTTAAATCTAGACGATTGCTTATTCATAGGGTATTATGAATTCAAGACAAGCCGCTATGGTGAAATTGGTAGACACGCTGCTCTTAGGAAGCAGTGCTAGAGCATCTCGGTTCGAGTCCGAGTGGCGGCATGTCATCTCCTAAAAAAAGTAAATAGATCCTATAATGAATTCAATTTCCGATTTCCTTTTTATAATTATGGGACTCCTTAAAAAAAAATTATGATATTTTCAACTTTAGAGCATATATTAACTCATATTTCTTTTTCGATTGTTTCAATTGTAATTACAATTCATTTCATAACTTTTTTAGTCGATGAAATCGTAAAACTATATGATTCATCCGAAAAGGGGATGATAATGACTTTTTCCTGTATAACAGGATTATTAGTTACTCGTTGGGTTTATTCGGGACATTTTCCA